AAAAAAATATATATTTCATTTCTTTTATTTATTATCATTTCGAATTTGTAATAATTCTATTACAGTTACAGTAATTATATTAATACATTAATATAGTAATATATATTATATACTAATATAGATAGTATCTATAATTTAGAATATTCTTATCCATTAAGATTTAATATGTATAAATCTATCCATAATCTATCTATAAAAGATTGGATTATCAGGATAAATTTAACCATATATTTATATCCTTAAATTAATTGAATTTATATAAGATAAAGAATTCTCAATTTATATACAGAATGAATTCTAAAAAGTAATTATCAATTCGATATCGCTATCGAATTTCTATTTTATTTGAAATAATCAAAAGAATATCCCAATTACTAACTGAAAGAAAGAGAAAGACCCAATCCAGATCATAATGAAAGATTCCCGTGTTTTCCTTCGGAAAGGTAAAAACTAAGACGAAAAAAAAATCGACCCTTCGAGTATTACAAATTGTATGAAAAAAGATTATAGAAGTAAGGGGCTTTAAAAAAGATATAGATATATGGTATCTATCTATGTATATTGAATTGCGAATATAGAAATAATACAATTATTTCAGATTCGACAAAATCTGGATATCCGATATAGATGAAAGAAAGTAAATAAAATGGGTGGAAACATTTTTCAATAGCGGAATATATTTCTAATAAATTCTACAGTTCCGACATAATTCTAAAAAAAAAACATCTTAATGCGATTCTAATCGCAAGGAAAAAAAGGGGGTATGGCGAAATTGGTAGACGCTACGGACTTAATTGGATTGAGCCTTGGTATGGAAACTTACCAAGTGATAACTTTCAAATTCAGAGAAACCCTGGAATTAACAATGGGTAATCCTGAGCCAAATCCCGTTTTCGGAAAGGAAATAAACATTAAGAAAGCGAGAATAAAAAAGGGATAGGTGCAGAGACTCAATGGAAGCTGTTCTAACAAATGGAGTTGACGACCTTTCCTTTCGCGTGAGGAAAGGAATCCTTCTGTACAAATGAAATTCTCGAAAGGCTATACAGAAATATGTATATAGACTTGTTTACGTATTTGTACTGAAATACTATTTCAATTGATTAATCAATACACTACTCGAAATCCCTATTTTTGAATCCTTATATCACAAATGGAAAGATGTGTATCACAAATGAAAGATGTGAATCAAATCAATTCCAAGTTAAAGAAATAATTTAATATTCATATTAACTGATCAATTTATTCACTCCATCCTAGTCTGATAGATCCTCTGAAGAACTGATTAATCGGACGAGAATAAAGATAGAGTCCCATTCTACATGTCAATCTCGACAACAATGAAATTTATAGGAAGAGGAAAATCCGTCGACTTAAGAAATCGTGAGGGTTCAAGTCCCTCTATCCCCAAAAGACCTGCTTAACTCTCTAATTCTTTTTCCCATATGTTAGTTTTTTTTTTTTCCAATTTTGGAAATTCGTTATGTGTCTTATTTAGTATAGTCTTTCACAAATGGATTCGAGTAGAGTTTTTCTTTCTTTTTCTTATCACAATCAACAATCATAAGTATTTGTTTAGAATATGTATTGGAATACATTGGAATCTATTTGGACTATGGAATAAGAATAATATATTCTTATATATGCTAATAATATATATTCTAATTAGAATTTTTTTTTGTCTTGTTTTTAGTTGATATGGAGTCATTGACATATATTTAAGTAATCTAATAAGATTAATATGATGCCTCAAGAGAGGTCGGGATAGCTCAGCTGGTAGAGCAGAGGACTGAAAATCCTCGTGTCACCAGTTCAAATCTGGTTCCTGGCACATGATGAATTTGTATGAGTATCTTTTATCCATAATCTATATTCATTAAAATGAAATAGGAATATGGATTGTGAATAATAGATACGTATTCTTTTTTATCGGATGTTGATACATATTAATTTATCCATCTAGGTGTCTGGAGATGCTTACTAGATGAGTAAAGAATAGGTGTATGTTCCCGGTATATGTTTATGTCTATAACATTAAATTAAATAGAATATGTAAAAAAGTGAACCCCCCTTTTTTTGTGGGGGGGCTCCCAAAAGAATATTAATAGTTCAATAATATTCGAATGGTTACATTAAATGGTTGAAAGATCAAAAAGTCTCGTCTTGGAAAGTTCAAGGGTGGGAATAGTCAAAAAAAATCTCGGATACATTACAAAGAGAATCGGACCTTTGTATTTTCCTTTGATATTTCATTTCTATTTTCTGCATCTCCTTTGCTTTCATGTTACTTTCTTTTTCGCGGCAATATAATAGAATAGATATTGATGTGAACGTTACATAGTTCATGATGCAGAACTTTTTCAGTTCATCCTATTGGCTTGGCTCATACGAAAAAAGTATTGTTCAAAATTTACAATCTCAATGAATCCTTACCCAAATCTTTTTTGCAATACCCACCCACATTATTGTTGTGAATTTTGTTATCTATCCAATCCCTATA